CAAGGCGGAAGCTGCGGGTTCGAGCCCCGTCAGTCCCGGCGGATTCAATAAAAAAAAGACATTAACTCCCCCTTTTGTTTTTGGACAAGGGGATAAAAATGGTTTCATTTATCTTTTTGTTTTATTTTTCTTTTTTCATCAAGCAAAAGAAAGGGGTATTTCCGTTATTTTAACTAGCACCAATTGATGGTAGAGAGACATATGTAAATTAATTATAATTATTGAGAACATTCAACACTTCAAGAAAGAGATACTGTATGGGGTTTCCGCGTTTTGTCAACTTAATTCGTGTAGGAAAATGGATATAGGATAGCGTATAATACATTTGCCAAGAGTACCTGTACCTATATATACTTTTCTTTCTATGAAGTTAAGGAATTGAAAATAGTTCGAATCCAACCAAGGAAAGAGGATATTTAAAAAATAAAGATAAAATGAGTCTTCTCTAATGAATATGCTCTTTTTAAAGATTAGAGGCGATGGCGAAGAAAAAACTCGTAAGAAAATTTAACTAGTTAATTTTTTTGAATATTTGAGTTTTTTTACTGGGACTCGTCTTTGTCACATTCCCTTTCTTTGTTTTCCAAAAAGAGGATATACCCTTCAAAAATTTTAAAAATTTCAACATTGAACTTCGTACTTGTTTTCTCTATTTGATTTCTATTGTTTATTTAATAAGGTTCTTTAGAAACTATTTTTGTAAACAATCGAAGTAGAAAAGGTTTTTTATGGTACTTCATCAGATAATTGTACAAGGAAAGTAAAGTACTAGGTTGTAGAAAAGACAGCAGGGAAAAAGAATTATAAATCAATATTTTTTGATTGGATCAGGACTCTCATTATGTATTCGGTGTGGATAAAAGATCTTCCTATGTTATACTATTAAATTCTTGACGATGAATCGATTTTATAGCTCCGATATTGTTATTCATGATATTTATTTCATTCGATATCATCGAAATCTAAATTCATCCGAGTGAGTTTACAAGCGAAAGATTTCTCATCTCTATGGGATTAAATCCCGAGATATTCTAAAGAAAAAAAATACTAAACGATTAAATTATGGAAGTCAATATTCTTGCATTTATTGCTACTGCACTCTTCATTCTCGTTCCTACTGCTTTTTTGCTTATAATTTACGTAAAAACAGTTAGTCAAAATGATTAATTTGAATACAATAAAAAAAAAAAAAAAAAGATTTAAATTTCTCGTCTTAAATGAAAGGAATGCATTAGACTCAGTAGTAGTATCCTAAGGGGCCCGCTAGTATGGTAGAAAGAAATATCTTTCTACCATACTAGCCATTATGGTTATTGTAATGTATAAAGATACAAGTGAAATATCTTAATATAAAGGAATCCACCTATATCTCTCTTTTTCTTTATAAAGGTCAATATAAATTCAATAGAATATTAAATGTATGTACATACTTTCTCGATTTCATTTGTTTGTTTGATCCATTTAATACAGATAATCCCCATTCGATGAAAACTTTCTAAAAAGGGGGTTACCCCATGAATGGTTAACCGTGTAAACCCTAATATAAAAATAGAAAATGAGTCAATAAAACAAAACATAAATCCAATTTCTAAACAAAAATCTTTAAAAAATTGCCGAACGGTCTAGACAACTAAAACAATTGATACAGGTTGATAGAGTTTTATTATTACCGCAATTAGGAGTACTTCTAGAGTCCACTTCTTCCCCACACTACGAGAGAGAGGGAAAATGTAAAAACTACCATTAAAGCAGCCCATGCGAGACTTACTATATCCATGTGAATTCTGTCCCCTATTTCTATGAATATGAAGAAACTATTCCATTATTGTTCACTAATAATAGTGAAATCACTGGTGCAGAGTCAAAAAAAGGGAGAGGTATTTGGTCACCATTGATGAACTACTCAAAAAAATCCACTTATCTTATAATGAGTTATTCTTAATTATAGAATTTCTAGTAGAATCGACAAGATGTAAACACAAGCAAATGGACACTTTTTGAAGTATCCAAGGAATCTCACTCACATGTAGAAAGAATAGAAAGAATAATACTTTTTCTTTCTTTTATCGTTTTTGATTTTTGGAAGCAAAATGAAAGGCAATTCTTCATCTAATCTAATATTGATTGAATGTCTGAGCATTACGAGACTTTCATGAGTCTGTATCCAAAGTATCTTAGGTCCTTTCCAAAACTATTAATTTAATTCCTATCCAATCTAATTGAAGACTCAGTAAGTGGAACTAAATTAGTAGTGGCAAGTAAAGATTTACGGATTTCCCTCCACTACTTTAAGTTTTCCTTGAATCTGATAGGCAAAACTTTAGGTTAGAGAATAGAACCTCGAGAGCCCGGGGCTTAGAATCACGAAACAAAAGTATCAAGAGTCTTTTCCTACGTTTGTTATAATAGGGTATTTCAAGTCTGTTGTTGAGGCGGCACCCGGATTTGAACTGGGGAAAAAGGATTTGCAGTCCCCCGCCTTACCACTCGGCCATGCCGCCAAAACGATAGAAACTAGATTCCTATTTTCTCTTTTTTTTTTTTCAACTCCGAAAAAAATATATATATATATATAGATTTTCAGTCACAAAATATAGAATCCAGTACAAACCAGAACCATTAACTATTGACTGTAAATTCATGACCTTTTTTTAATTCAAATCTACATTTTTTTATTTCTAATAATATTAATAAAATAAATCATTAGAAATGGATTTATAACTAATCTATATTGAGTTTTTTCAATTAAAAAGAAATCTTCTTCAATTTCAATTATAACAGTAATGATGAGTATATGTAAACCCCAGAATCAGAACATACGTTACGTTGTGTTATAGAGCTATAGCTCTATAATGGGGTATTTTATCTCTCTAGGGATGCTTTTGAGGAGTAATTCTCAATAAATTTTTATATTTCAATTTGTGATTGAATACATTGAAGAGCAAATTTCATTTTTGATAGAGCACAGTATGTGCTGTCCCAAATAGAACTGTACCACAATAAAAGAAGAAAAAGAGACATATATATCTGTGCATTCTTTTTTATTTTAATAATCAAAAAAATTAACAAATAAAAAAAACACAAGTTTTCTTACCTACTTCAATTCAATGATATTCTAACTATTCTATTCAAAATAGGGAAAAATCAATCTATTTTCTGCAAATATTTTTTTGAATAATGAAATACAAATACATGGAAAAGTAAAGTGGTAAAAAAAAAAAGTTTTCTATTTATTATATGTTTATCTGCTCTAACAGATCCAATCGTGGATACATTTTTTTAATGGTATGCAATCGAATTGGAATATGTAATATCATAGGTGAAAATGAAATTACTTTTTGTCTAGTCTTTACAAAACTACATAAGTTCCAGTGGTATTTCTCAATTCTATTCCATTTGGATCTCTTTCTTATAAAAAATGCCAATTGAATCTAGTCTCCGTTCATACGTATTTCATACATTCCATATATCGTGGAGTTGAATAAAATTTCATGTGATTCAGTAAACAGAATAGAAATTCCATTATTGCTAGATCGAATTCTATGGATATGATTCGGTGAAGAATGAGAGATGGGATGGTATTTTTTCAATAAACGGATAAATGGTAAATTCAAAAAAGATGCTCGGGGATGGAAAAGAGGGAACATCGACAATACCCGGATTAAATCAGATACAATTTGAAGGGTTTTATCGGTTTATTGATCAGGGTTTAATAGAAGAACTTTCCAAGTTTCCAAAAATTGAAGATATAGATCACGAAATTGAATTTCAATTATTTATGGAAACATATCAATTGGTAGAACCTCTGATAAAAGAACGAGATGCTGTCTATGAATCACTTACATATTCTTCTGAATTATATGTATCCGCGGGATTAATTTTGAAAACCAGTAGGAATATGCAAGAACAAATAATTTTTATTGGAAACATTCCTTTAATGAATTCCCTTGGAACTTCTATAGTAAACGGAATATACAGAATTGTGATCAATCAAATATTGCAAAGTCCTGGTATCTATTACCAGTCAGAATTGGATCATAACGGGATTTCGGTCTATACCGGCACCATAATATCAGATTGGGGAGGCAGGTTAGAATTAGAGATTGATAAAAAAGCAAGAATATGGGCTCGTGTGAGTAGGAAACAGAAAATATCTATTCTAGTTCTATCATCAGCTATGGGTTCGAATCTAAGAGAAATTCTAGAGAATGTTTGCTACCCTGAAATTTTCTTATCTTTCTTGACCGATAAGGAGAAAAAAAAAATTGGGTCAAAAGAAAATGCTATTTTGGAGTTTTATCAACAATTTTCTTGTGTAGGTGGGGATCCAATATTTTCTGAATCCTTATGTAAGGAATTACAAAAAAAATTCTTTCACCAAAGGTGTGAATTGGGAAGGATTGGTCGCCGAAATATTAATTGGAGACTGAATCTTAATATACCTCAGAACAATATATTTTTGTTACCGCGAGATATATTAGCAGCTGCTGATCATTTGATTGGGATGAAATTTGGAATGGGTACACTTGATGATATGAATCATTTGAAAAATAAACGGATTCGCTCTGTAGCGGATCTTTTACAAGACCAGCTCGGGTTGGCTCTGGCTCGTTTAGAAAATGTAGTTAAGGGAACTATATCCGGAGCAATTAGGCATAAATTGATACCTACTCCTCAGAATTTGGTAACTTCAACTCCGTTAACAACTACTTATGAATCCTTTTTCGGATTACACCCATTATCTCAAGTTTTGGATCGAACTAATCCATTGACACAAATCGTTCATGGGAGAAAATTGAGTTATTTGGGCCCTGGCGGATTAACAGGGCGAACTGCTAATTTTCGGATACGAGATATCCATCCTAGTCACTATGGGCGTATTTGTCCCATTGACACGTCTGAAGGAATCAATGTTGGACTTATTGGATCTTTATCAATTCATGCCAGAATTGGTGATTGGGGGTCGTTAGAAAGTCCATTTTATGAACTCTTTGAGAAAT